TTGGATCATCTTCCAAATCATTCCCGCAGGAGATCCGGACCGATTTTTTTCTGATCCTTCGATAAAAAGATTCATTCTCTTCATAAAAAATAGGAGGTAGAACCACTAAAGATTTCCTTTTCGACTCATCCCTGGAGTTGAATACCTCATTCAAGAATTTTTTTTGATCCAATCCGTAGGAATCAATAGAAAAGGAAAATCCCTTATGATACACCAGATCCGGCTCGGTTATTGATAGAGTGAATAGATCTGCCATTTCTTGAAATCTCTCTTCTGATTCAAAATCGTGGTGTAACGTGTATCCCCCTTTGTTCCGGTCATGGAATAGATGAAATAAATCAAAAAATGGATTTTTGTTCAAGAATGAAATCTTATTGGAACTGTCCATATCCGGTTCATCCCTCGGAACCATATCACATCCCGGATCTGATGAAATAGGATGAATTGAGACGGTATTTTGTAAATACGTAATTATCTTGAATATATCAACCATTTCTTTATTTTCCGATCGCCTGGAAGGGACAAAAGAAACATCTTGTTGTTTCTTCAACAATTTCTGATCTCTAGTGGACCTCTCCGTAGGATTCGAACCCAGATGAAGTTCTGACCATCTGTCAGAGAAAAAAGAACGAATTGATCTTGTAGGATTCCCAAGAAATTCTTCGATTTCTTCCGGAAGCAGATGATTATTCATCTGCTTCTCACGTTCCGTGAATAGCCGGGACATTGAGGAATATTCAGAAAGGCATTTCGGGAATCGATCTGATTCTATCTCTGTTCGTTCCGTTTGAAGAAAGGAAGGATCCCAAAGAATCGATCTTTCTTTTAGTTGCGGAATCTCTGTTTGATTGATCAATGTGTGATATTCCGAATCCTCATTCCTAATGGAATCGAAATGATCTCTGGATTGATCAGAAGATCCTTTCCATTGGCTAGAATCCGTTACTTGAACGAAAATAGATCTTGTGGAATCATATTGAATATTTGACGATACATTCCGTACCTTGCTAAAAAACCGATCCTTGTTTACCAACCACGCATTGTCTAACCAAATCCTATTTTCTCTCGATACGTTCCTCAAAAAATCCGATTCGTGCTGATTCTTCCCCCAACTAACGAAGAGATCTTGGCGGAATTGCCACATATGATATTGAGCACAATTTTGCAAAGAAATACCCCCCTTGTTTCTCGAGAAGAGATGGGAAAGATGCTCAATATCATTTGATTGAATAGTTGCCTCAGCTCCTTGTTGTTTGAAGAAACCCTCCACTTCAATTGGTCTTTTTTCACGAAAAGCAGACATGAGATAACAAATCAAGTGTTTCACTAAGATTTCGAAGAGCTGTCCCGAATTCAAGTTGATTATGTTTCGCTTCTTCCTCGGAGAAAGACGATCAAAGAATTCCCAATCATGGTCCTTGCGGATCGGATCATCCGTATAGGATACAAAAAGAAACTCCAGATATTTGATATCTTTCTCTTTGAATGAGATCTCAATTCCAGCTATGGTTTCATTAGCTATCTTACAACTAGAATCCCTCTTTTTTCCGATCCGGTTCCTCCACCACCGCGAACCCCAGTCAGGCATGATACACTTTTTAGTTATTGGGAGAACCCAAGTACTCTCTTTCGAATCCATGAAACAACTCTCAGGGATCTTTTTCCCTTTTGGAAGATACAGGAGCGAAACAATCAACCTATTGATATTGGAAGACCAAAAAGATTCTTCCAACGTATCATTTCTGGGTCCAATGGAATTCATAGGTATAGGAAGAAGCCCCATCAAATAGAGATTTTTTCTTTCGACCATATTTCGATTGTTAATACAATATATAAGGACCGCTACTACAAGCAGTACTACACCTTTGATCGTGAAATATCGATTGCTTGTTGAACCCTGTGAATCACGCGAAAGTGAAAGTAGGATACTCCAAATTCGGGGGTCAAAGAGTTTCATAAAACGTTCTTGGTGGAAAAAAATGTGAGTGAAAGATCCCGCTGAATCGAATTGGGTCCATGAATCTAAGAAATAGTGGGAATTCTTGATCTCTCTCAATATCTCTCTCAATTCGAAGATCCAGGATTTGAATTGATGTCCTTTCATTGATTCCTCCTAAAGATTTCATTTCAATTGGAATTTGGTTATTCACGATGTACGATGACGATGATCTCTGTTAAGCATCCATGGCTGAATGGTTAAAGCGCCCAACTCATAATTGGCAAATTCGTAGGTTCAATTCCTGCTGGATGCACGCCAATGGGAACGTCCAATAAGTCTATTGGAATTGGCTCTGTATCAATGGAATTTCATCATCCATACATAACGAATTGGTATGGTATATTCATACCATAACATATGAAGAGTAAGAACTCGAATTCTTATCGATACTGGAACTCATAGGGAAGAAAATGGATTTATGGATGGAATCAAATATGCAGTCTTTACAGAAAAAAGTATTCGGTTATTGGGGAACAATCAATATACTTCTAATGTCGAATC